TATGAAAAAGAAAATTATATTCTAAAAATAAAATATATAAAATATATATAGAATAAAAATAGAATCCAAAAATACTTAAATTAAATTAAAAAAGGAGGATTTGAAATGCGAGATCTAAAAACATATCTTTCCGTGGCACCGGTAGTAAGTACTCTATGGTTCGGGGCTTTGGCGGGTCTCTTGATAGAGATCAATCGTTTTTTTCCAGATGCATTGATATTCCCCTTTTTTTCATTTTAGTTATTGACACGGGAAGGGGTTAAAAAGATTATAGATCCAATTAAATATATGTAATTAATCTCTTCTTTTTTATTTCTTTTTTTTTAGAATTGTAATAAAATAAGTTAGAAAAGAGAAAGAATATTGAATATTAAAGGGTTAAATTAGGCCTCATTTAAATTCGGAGTGGAACTCGGAATCTGGTCCAGGCTTCAATGGAATTGAATTATTAATTCAATTCCATTTCTATTAATAATAGAATGAAACCAGAAATCGAAACGGAATGCCTAGGATGGGGTAAAAATATTCTACAAAATACTTTAACAAGTGAAAATACTGTATTTATTGCAGTAATGAAATATAGTTCGAAATCATTGCATTATTTTTGTACTATATAGAGTGAAATCTTTCCAAATTTGATTTCGAATTTGGAATTTCTTTTTTTTTTTTTTAGATTCGAATCCGAAAATCGAAGAGTTAAGTGAATTAAAAACCCAAAGGAGGTTCATGGCCAAGGGTAAAGATATCCGAGTAACTGTTATTTTGGAGTGTACCGGTTGTGATAAAAAGAATATTAATAAGGAATCAACAGGTATTTCTAGATATATTACTCAAAAGAATCGACACAATACGCCTAGTCGATTGGAATTGAGAAAATTTTGTCCCCGCTGTTGCAAGCATATAATTCACGCAGAAATAAAGAAATAGATAAAGATTGATCGCTTGTGTGTTACCCTTTCAACCAAAGAACATAACATGTAAAATGATCCATTTTTTTATATATACTATAATCTATAATTTATAGTTGAATTTTATACATATATATATCCTTATATAAAAACATATATTAAAAAAGTAAGAATAAAAAAAACAAATCCTTTCTTGTAATAAATGTTATTTTTGGAATAGGAATAAAACCATGGAAAAATCTAAGCGACTCTTTCTTAAATCCAAGCGATCTTTTCGTAGGCGTTTGCCTCCGATCCAATCGGGGGACCGAATTGATTATAAAAACATGGGTTTAATTAGTCGATTTATTAGTGAACAGGGAAAAATATTATCCAGACGCGTAAATAGATTGACCTTGAAACAACAACGATTAATTACGATTGCTATAAAACAAGCTCGTATTTTATCTTCGTTACCTTTTCTTAATAACGAAAAACAATTTGAAAAAAGCGAGTCGACCGCTAAAACTACTACTTTAAAAAAAAAAAATAGAAATTAAAAATTTGAAATAAAATTGGAATTTAGATTCCAATTAAACATAGATTGATGTTTTGTTTGAAAACAACAGCAATTCCATTTTGGTTGTTATGTTGTAAGAAACAAGATAATCGGTGACGAATAAATTTTTTTTAAGCATGGTTGTTTATTTTGACAGCTTTATCATATGATAAAGCTGTCAAAATAAACAATTTTGGATTCTATACCTTCCCAGAGTACAGTCTCGGGGGATTTTTAGTTTTTATGATATCTTTGGCAATCATAAAAAAACAATTCTCTTTTAATATAGCTATTTGTGCAACTATTTTACGATTAAGAAGCAATTGCTTCGTGTATAGATTATATATTAAATTACTGTAAATATAATATACTTTAGGATTCTCACGAATTACTGCATTTATTCGACTAATCCATAAACCACGAAAATCTCTTTTTTTCCTATCCCTATCCCGATGAGCCGAAACCAAAGCTTTAATTTTCTGTTGAGTAATAGTTCGAGTAAGTCTTGAATGAGCTCCGCGAAAGCTTGATGTAAATAAACGAATTTTTGTCCTCCGTTTCCGAGCAATATATCCTCGTTTAATTCTGGTCATTGAATAAATGAGATTTGGATGAATAACTATTTGATTTTTTTTAAGTTATTCTTTTCTACTTCCTAGTCTATTAATAACAAAAATGGATTCTTCCAATGTATAAAAAAAAATTCCAATGGCTCTTGCTACTATAACCTCCCCAACCACGATTTTTTCTAAATATTGAACCTAAAAATAACAAATTGCATTGATACTAGGTATCAAAAAACATAGTATATAGTAAATGAAATAGGACATAGATAAAAAAATGGTGGGTTCCTTCGTTTCTATGATTTTTTTTATAAACGAACAGGTCCTCTCTATACACCGGAGCCTTTTTTTTTCATTTTTATATTCATTTAATTAATGTTATTGGTAACTTGTACAGTTCACACTATTTGACTCTACCCATCTAATATCTAGTAAATAGGTTTTTACAACGAAATCTAGTTATACAGTAACGGTATTTAAGTATGAAATTTTGCTAGGTAGCTGACCCTTTTATTCCGTTCTTCCTAAATTCATTAAGGACATAATTTCTCTTTAATTGAAATTCAATTTTCTCCGCTTAATGGATAACTTAATTATTTGTTCCCAATGTAAAGTTTTTGTAATCTTAAATTGCAATTTAAGGTTATTGAGTTTGCACCAATCCAAATCATAAATTTTATATTTATACATGATAGAAGAATTTATATATTATTAATATATAATTAAGTTAAGATAGTGTGAATGGAATTTTTCCATTCACAATATCTTAACTTAACCGATCGCCAATACTGAAAAAATGAAATAGGTTTTTTCTTATTATATGATCTGAACGAGTCGCACATACACCCTGGTACACGTTCCTCGGCGCTGAGGGCATCCCCGAAGAGCTGGGGATTTTGTGACGTTTCGAATTGGCTGTCTTGTGTTTCTAATAAGTTGTTTCATAGTTGGCATGGTGAGTTGTATATCTATCTATATATAATGAGCGGGTTTAGATCAATCCTAACCCGATGATTCTGATTTATTTCTATCCTATTAATTCTGAATTATTTCTATCCTATTATTCATAGATATTTTTTATATTAAAACGAAAGGATTCAAAAATGAAATTGCAAATTCTTTATTTTTTTAGAATAATCTTTGCTACTAATTTTTTATTCAACTGCTACAAGATCCACAATTCCATGAGCTTGGGCTTCTGCTGCTGACATAAAAGCATCCCTTTCCATGTCTTCGGATATAACCCATAAAGGTTTGCCCGTTCTTTGCATATAAACCCTTGTGATAGTTTCACGCAGTTTCAGCAGTTCTTCCGCTTCCACGATAAATTCTCCCGTTTGTCCCTCATAAAAAGAACTAGCGGGTTGGTGGATCATTACCCTGATTATATAACTTAATAAGTGTTTCCTTTATCTTGATAAAGATTTTGATAAGGATTTCTCCTATCTAGGTAAAGATTTTCTTTATTCCCCAAACAAAGGTAAAAGGGAGAAATACAAATAAGAAAATAAATGAGCAAAAATAAGATTCAAGAACCGTACAAGCATTTTCTGCGTATTAATGCATACGGCTTTTCCAAGTATGCATTTCATTTTTTTCCTCTATGGATAGAGGAAAAAAATGAAAAAAGAAGTACAAAATCTATTAGGTCTTTTGGATCCATATCCTTAAATAATAATAATAAACAATACAATAACCAACTTTCTTTTTCATTTTTGAAGATATTTTAAAATACTATGATGGTTCCGTTGTTTTTTTTTTATTTTGTTTGTTATTCAACAATCCAAAAGTTTCTTTTTTTGCATATTTTACGTTTTCTTCTAATTAAAATAAATTTTTTTTTTTACTAATTTTCTGGTATGAAAAAAACATAAAAGTCTGTGACACTCAAATTAAACTAGGTTACTGATAAATCAGATAAAATATTAAATACCCTCTTTTTCATACTACTCTTTCTATATATAATCGAATAGTTTCAATTAAAAAACAAAAATTTGCATATGGAATTCGAAATACCATGCTTTTATTACTTAAAAAATGTTTTATTTAATGGCGAAGGTATAGTCTATATATATTTTCTCAAATAAATATATATATATATTTTCTCAAATAAAAGAATCATTGGCGCCAAGCGTGAGGGAATGCTAAACGTTTGGTAATTTCCCCTCCTGCCAAAATAAAGGATCCCATCGAAGCGGCTAATCCCATACATACTGTCTGTACATCTGGTTGTACAAATTGCATAGTATCATAAACAGCTATTCCGGGTAATACCCAACCCCCCGGAGAATTTATAAACAGATACAAATCTTTATTATCGTCCTCTATACTGAGATATACCATAAGACCAATAAGTTGATTAGATATTTCACTATCAACCTCTTGACCTAAAAAAAGTAATCTTTCTCGATAAAGTCGATTGATTAGGATTCCATTTTTTCCTTAAGAGCCGTACATGCACCTTTTGATGCATACAGTTCACCAAAAACCATATAAGTAAAAAGGAATCAATGTGTCGATTTTAAATCTCTTTCTCTTTTTATAATGGACTTCTTCGAACTTTAAAAGAAAAAAAATAATATACTCAATTTATTGAACTAACTTCTCATTGATGTATTGCTTTCATCGAGATTGAATCTCAATCACAATGTAATTTTCTTGTTTCTGAATAGACTTTTTCAATTCTTTTAGGTTTCTTTTCTACTCTGAGTAAAGATCTGCCCGATTTGGATTTGTACATATAGCACAAATATTACAATACTATTTCTTTCTTTTTGTTATAACTTCTTTCTTTTTTGAATTTATTATTTAATGTTTTCTGTAAAATATATGATATTATAGAAATAGAAGTGGTGATCGTAGATATATTACCAATTGGTTTTTTTCTAAACAGAGCCTGGGTACTTTATTTTATTGGTCCAACCAAGCCAACCATAAATTATCTATAGTTTTGAATAAGAATCTGAATACCCCCTCTAAAAAATAAAAAAAAAAAACAAAAAAATCGATAGAATTTTACTTCATTACACTTCACGCTCCAAATTTTTTATGATTCAAGAATTTTCTTTTTGGGGGTGAAAGAGAGGATATCTCGATCGGGGGAGAAAACGGGGAAATTCCATATGACCTACTATATCTGACAAGTCGCACTATATATCAACCCAAGATGCATCTTCTTCCCCAGGGCTTCGAAAGGGTACTTTTGGAACACCAATGGGCATAAAATGGAGAAATAATAAAGTCATATATCTCACTTTAGTGTGGAAACGTAAGAATTAGCTTATCTATTAAAAAAGATTGACTCGTCTTATATTACATTTATATATTTTTATAAATAAATAAAATCAAAAAGGAATACTAAATTAAGTAAAGTTGTTACGAATGAGTTCATTGGGGTGATAAACGAGTATGTCTGCATTTATTTATTTAAATATTCATAGAGAAAGTTGTCAACCCCTCTCGTCTTCTCCCCATTGCGTATTGTTACTTATCGGGTATAAAATAAATCTGTTTCTTTTTATTTTTACAAAGAGGATTGTTCGATTATTAATAAAAAATTCGAACAAATTTTAATGCTTTTTCTGAGATAATTTACTGAAAGGCTCGAGTCCATAGTATAGTTTTTTCCAGTGCAATAAAGTTACATAGTGTCTATTTTTTTGTTGATATAAGGGGTATTTTCATGGGTTTACCTTGGTATCGTGTTCATACTGTTGTATTAAATGATCCGGGCCGTTTGCTTTCTGTTCATATAATGCACACAGCTTTGGTTGCTGGTTGGGCCGGTTCAATGGCTCTATATGAATTAGCAGTTTTTGATCCCTCTGATCCTGTTCTTGATCCAATGTGGAGACAGGGTATGTTCGTTATACCTTTTATGACTCGTTTAGGAATAACTAATTCGTGGGGCGGTTGGAATATCACAGGAGGGACTATCACGAATCCGGGTATTTGGAGTTACGAAGGTGTGGCCGGAGCACATATTGTGTTTTCGGGCTTGTGCTTTTTAGCAGCTATTTGGCATTGGGTTTATTGGGATCTAGAAATCTTTAGTGATGAACGTACTGGAAAACCTTCCTTGGATTTGCCCAAAATTTTTGGGATTCATTTATTTCTTGCAGGGGTGGCTTGTTTTGGTTTTGGCGCATTTCATGTAACAGGATTGTATGGTCCTGGAATTTGGGTGTCTGATCCTTATGGACTAACTGGAAGGATACAATCCGTAAATCCCGCGTGGGGTGTGGAAGGTTTTGATCCTTTTGTTCCTGGGGGAATAGCTTCTCATCATATTGCAGCAGGAACGTTGGGCATATTAGCGGGTCTTTTCCATCTTAGTGTGCGTCCGCCCCAACGTTTATATAAAGGATTACGTATGGGAAATATTGAAACCGTCCTTTCCAGTAGTATTGCTGCTGTGTTTTTTGCAGCTTTTGTCGTTGCTGGAACTATGTGGTATGGTTCAGCAACAACCCCCATTGAATTATTTGGTCCTACCCGCTATCAATGGGATCAGGGATACTTCCAACAAGAAATATATCGAAGAGTTGGTGCTGGACTAGCCGAAAATCAAAGTTTATCAGAAGCTTGGTCTAAAATTCCCGAAAAATTAGCTTTTTACGATTACATCGGTAATAATCCAGCAAAAGGGGGGTTATTTAGAGCGGGCTCAATGGACAATGGAGATGGAATAGCCGTCGGTTGGTTAGGACATCCCATCTTTAGAGATAAAGAGGGGCGTGAGCTTTTTGTACGTCGTATGCCTACTTTTTTTGAAACATTTCCTGTTGTTTTGGTGGACGGGGACGGAATTGTTAGAGCTGATGTTCCTTTTCGACGGGCAGAATCTAAATATAGTGTCGAACAAGTAGGTGTAACCGTTGAGTTCTATGGTGGCGAACTTAATGGAGTCAGTTATAGTGATCCCGCTACTGTGAAAAAATATGCTAGACGTGCTCAATTGGGTGAAATTTTTGAATTAGATCGTGCTACTTTGAAATCAGATGGTGTTTTTCGTAGCAGTCCAAGGGGTTGGTTTACTTTTGGACATGCTTCATTTGCTCTGCTATTCTTTTTCGGGCACATTTGGCATGGTGCTAGAACTTTGTTCAGAGATGTTTTTGCCGGTATCGACCCAGATTTAGATGCTCAAGTAGAATTTGGAGCATTCCAAAAACTTGGAGATCCAACTACAAGAAGACAGGCAGTTTGATAGAACATTCTTTTGTTGTTTTTCAACTTTTTTGTTAGGATTTTGAATTTCACATAGAGAACTAGATAAATCTGGATGCATTTACTCTGGTTCTTTCTTTTTTATCTGGGAAATGCACCCCAATAAACAGGTATGAAAGCTATAATTGTAAACCACGATCAAATCTATGGAAGCATTGGTTTATACATTCCTCTTAGTCTCGACTTTAGGAATTATTTTTTTCGCTATCTTTTTTAGAGAACCCCCTAAAGTTCCAACGAAAAAAACGAAATAATTTTTATTATCTTAGTTGAAGTAATGAGCCCCCCCTATTGGGGGCTCATTACTTCAACTAGTCCCCATGTTCTTCGAATGGATCTCTTAGTTGTTGAGAGGGTTGCCCAAAAGCAGTATATAAGGCATACCCAGTAAAACTTACAAGTAAACCAGATATAGAGATGGCAATTAGGGTTGCTGTTTCCATTATTATAATTCTAAAGTGTCAAGATCATAATAGATCTATAGGATAAGATCCTTATATTTACATCGGAATGGTATACAAAGTCAACAGATCTCAATGAATAAAAAATCGTATTTATGGCTACGCAAACGGTTGAGGATAATTCTAGATCTGGTCCAAGACAAACTGGTATAGGGAATTTATTGAAACCATTAAATTCAGAATATGGTAAAGTAGCTCCGGGGTGGGGAACTACCCCTTTGATGGGTGTTGCAATGGCTCTATTTGCGATATTTCTATCTATTATTTTAGAGATTTATAATTCGTCCATTTTACTGGATGGAATTTCTATTAATTAGATTTACGAGAATAGAGTAATTAATTTTTCAATAGAAAAGAAAGTTAAGCATTTAGGGTTCTTATTGTTTGTTAGCCTATTCCATTTTTATTTGGTAGTTTGATCGTGGAATTTCTTTGTTTCTGTATTTCCGGAATATGAGTGTGTGACTTGTTTTAATGGATCCTATTGATAGTACAGAACATAAAATAAAATGGATCTGTCATCTTGATAGAGATGGTTTTGTCCCGTCAGATATTTATTCTAGTATCTGGAGCACGGAATATAGAAAATTTCTAAAACTATTAGAACTATGATTCATACTAAGTATTTAGACCTCGCAATCGGACTTAAAAAACTTTTCAAAAAGTTATAAAATCAAAATAAATTGAAGAATTTTCATCCTTTAAAACTTCCGGAGCTTACCTTTATTTTGATCAAAGGACAAACGTTTCTTTGGATTTTTTCATTTCATTATATCTATATCTATTCATTGAATAAGTGATGATCCAGCAATTCTTACTCAGGGAATTTTTGGACTTCGATTAAAGGTTTTTTTGAATCATCGTGGTTATAGTATGAACCTGATGTTTTTTTTTTTTTTAATTGATTCGTATGGTCCTAACAAGAAAATTCCTATCAATAATAAAAATTTAATAATAATAATAAAGAAGAAAGCAGTTAAATCACATTACACATAAATAAAAAAATGAAGTAAGTAATAGAAAATAGAATATTCAAGAGGCCTGAAAAGATCAAGATAAAGACAAGAGAGCTGACTTGAGATTTTGGCATTATAACCAAAAATAATAGCTTTTGGATTTCTAGTTTTTCTTATCGTCAGAGAAAATTAGAATCATAGGATTAAATCAAGAATTTAAAAACTTTCTATTACAAATATCTGTTTTTGTTACAACCAGTGTAAGTGTATTTGGGTATTTTTGTTTGAGCCGTACGAGATGAAATTCTCATATACGGTTCTCAGGGGGGGTCCATTGGTTTACCTATCTCAATAAAGTTTATGATTGGTTCGAAGAACGTCTTGAGATTCAAGCGATTGCCGATGATATAACTAGTAAATACGTTCCTCCTCATGTGAATATATTTTATTGTTTAGGAGGAATTACACTTACTTGTTTTTTAGTCCAAGTAGCAACGGGATTTGCTATGACTTTTTATTATCGTCCGACCGTTACTGAAGCTTTTGCTTCTGTTCAATATATAATGACTGAGGCTAACTTTGGTTGGTTAATTCGATCAGTTCATCGATGGTCGGCAAGTATGATGGTCTTAATGATGATTCTACACGTATTTCGTGTGTATCTCACAGGTGGTTTTAAAAAACCTCGCGAATTAACTTGGGTTACGGGTGTAGTTTTGGGTGTATTGACTGCATCTTTTGGTGTAACAGGTTATTCCTTACCTTGGGACCAAATCGGTTATTGGGCAGTAAAAATTGTAACAGGCGTACCCGACGCGATTCCTGTAATAGGATCGTCTGTGGTAGAGTTATTACGCGGAAGTTCTAGTGTGGGACAATCTACCTTAACTCGTTTTTATAGCCTGCATACTTTTGTACTACCTCTTCTTACTGCTGTATTTATGTTAATGCACTTTTCAATGATACGTAAGCAGGGCATTTCCGGTCCTTTATAGCGAATATAGATCATAGATATTTGTAATCACAATCATTTTTATTTTGGGGAGGAATATATTTCATTGCTACAAATATGGATTATTTAAAAGAATAAGACATGTATTTGGATATTTCCCTTCAACTTAACAAAAATTGAATTCTTTTTATTATTTACATAAGATACACGAATAGTTGAAGGGAACTCTCCGAAGAAAAAATGGATTATGGGAGTGTGTGACTTGAACTATTGATTGAGCCACGCAGATATATGAATATGACTTTATCTTATCTGCCACGTTAGAATTTACAATTTAATGTGTCTTTTTTCCAACCACCGAGAAAGGCTACTATACTACAGAGGGTAGGCTGG